TTGAAGTAATGAGCCTCCCAATATTGGGAGGCTCATTACTTCAATTAGTCCCCATGTTCTTCGAATGGATCTCTTAGTTGTTGAGAGGGTTGCCCAAAAGCAGTATATAAGGCATACCCAGTAAAACTTACAAGTAAACCAGATATAGAGATGGCTACTAGGGTTGCTGTTTCCATTATTATATAATTTCAAGACCCCAATGGATCTATAGGATAAGATCTTTTATTTACAGCGGAATAGTATACAAAGTCAACAGATCTCAATGAAAAAAAAAATAGGATTTATGGCTACACAAACCGTTGAGGGTAGTTCTAGATCTGGTCCAAGACGAACTGTTGTAGGGGATTTATTGAAACCATTGAATTCAGAATATGGTAAAGTAGCGCCGGGGTGGGGAACTACTCCTTTGATGGGTGTTGCAATGGCTCTATTTGCGATATTTCTATCTATTATTTTGGAGATTTATAATTCGTCTATTTTACTGGACGGAATTTCTATTAATTAGATTCACAAGAACCGACTACCTAGATTTTCAATAGAAATGAAAGTTAAACATTTAGGTCTTTGATTTTTAGCCCATTCCATTCTATTTTTTTTGGTAGTTCGACCGTGGAATTTCTTTGTTTCTGTATTTCCGGAATATGAGTGTGTGACTTGTTATAATTGATCCTATTGACAGTACAGAACATAAAATAGATCTGTCATCTTGAAAGAGAAGAGATGGTTTTACCCCGTCAGATATTTATTCTAATATCTGGAGCACGGAATATCGAAAATAGATTTTAAAGTATTAGAACTATGATTCATACTTAATATTTAGACCCCGCAACCGGACTGGACTAAAAAAATTTTTCAAAAAGTTAGCAGTTAAGTTATAATAAATCGAAAAATTTTGATTCTTTCAAACCGTCGCCGCTTATATTTTGATCAAAGGACAAACGTTTTTTTGGATTTTTTTTTTCATTATATATTCATTGACTATGTGATAATCCAGCAGTTCTTACTCAGGGAATTTTTGGACTTAGATTAAGATTAAAAGTTTTTTCAATCATCGTGGTTCTGGTATGAATCTGAAGTTTTTTTTAATTGATTCATAGGGTCTTAACAAGAGAATTCCTATCAATAAGAATGAATAATAAAGAAGACAGCAGTAAAGTCGCATTACACACACAAATCAAAAATAACACAAAAAAATTAAGTCAAAGTAGTAATAAATAGAATATTCAAGAGGCCTGTAACAATCAAAATAAATCCGAGTGAGCTGACTTGAGATTTTGGCATTATAACCACAAAGAAAAGAATAGCTTTCGGATTTCTATTTTTTCTTATCTTCAGAGAAGATTGGAATCATAGGATTAAGTTCAGAAGTTTTAACCTTTCTATTATACACATATCCGTTTCCGCTACAACCAGTATTTGGTTATTTCTGTTTGAGCCGTACGAGATGAAATTCTCATATACGGCTCTCAGGGGGGTTCCTTTGGTTTACCTATCTCAATAAAGTCTATGATTGGTTCGAAGAACGTCTTGAGATTCAGGCGATTGCCGACGATATAACTAGTAAATACGTTCCTCCTCATGTCAACATATTTTATTGTTTAGGGGGAATTACACTTACTTGTTTTTTAGTCCAAGTAGCGACAGGATTTGCTATGACTTTTTATTATCGTCCGACCGTTACTGAGGCTTTTGCTTCTGTTCAATATATAATGACTGAGGCTAACTTTGGTTGGTTAATCCGATCAGTTCATCGATGGTCGGCAAGTATGATGGTCTTAATGATGATCCTGCACGTATTTCGGGTGTATCTCACTGGTGGTTTTAAAAAACCTCGCGAATTGACTTGGGTTACGGGTGTAGTTTTGGCTGTATTGACCGCATCTTTTGGTGTAACTGGTTATTCCTTACCTTGGGACCAAATTGGTTATTGGGCAGTCAAAATTGTAACAGGTGTACCTGAAGCTATTCCTGTAATAGGATCGTCTGTGGTAGAGTTATTACGCGGAAGTGCGAGTGTGGGACAATCTACCTTGACTCGTTTTTATAGTTTACATACTTTTGTATTACCTCTTCTTACTACCGTATTTATGTTAATGCACTTTCCAATGATACGTAAGCAGGGCATTTCCGGTCCTTTATAAAGAGTTATAATGAGTATGGATCGTGTATATTTGTAATAAATCATTTCATTTATCGCTTGGGGGAGGAACAATAGTATTTCATTGCTACTAAATATGTCTTATTATTATTTTTTTTTTTTTATAAGACATATATTTGGTTGGATATTTCCCTTCAACTTAACAAAAATGGATTATGGGAGTGTGTGACTTGAACTATTAGTGATTGGACCGCGCAGATATAGGAAACTGTATCTTATCTGCCACATTTGACTTTACAAAATGTGTCTTTGTTCCAACCACCGCGCAAGCCCCCTAACAGGATAGGCCGGTTCGCTTGAAGAGAATCTTTTCTATGATCAAACTCGACCCCCATGTCCCGC